GTAATGAATTGTTGAATTGGACCTCAATCCAAATCTTGATTTAGCTGCAAGATTTTCAAAAAAAAAAATATGAAAAGAAAAAAATGGTAAAATTGGATTCCATAATAATGGAATTCACAAATAATAATTCAAAAGGAGTCTCATTTGTGAATGAAGTTAGACGACCCAGTTCGTATTATTGGTTTATGTTCAAGGACTCGGTTGATAGGAATTGCTAGATGGCTAAATGTTCGAAATAATGAATCAGTGTTCATGCCATCTAGAGTGATAGATCAATTAACAACTTTCAATTGAAATTATTCTTTCAATTCATATTTTTGTATATCCTCCTCCTATTTTCCAAAAAGGAAAACTCAGGTAAGTGCTTTAGAAACATATGTATAGAAATACCACATTTCGTTTACCCTCTTCATGCTTACTATAACTAGTTATTTCGGTTTTTTACTAGTAGCTTTAACTATAACTTCGGCTTTATTTATTGGTCTGAGCAAGATACGGCTTATTTAAAATTTGTATTTCAAAGAAAGACTCCAGAAAGGAAACCCTTCTGTGAGATTCTGTGTATTCTATAGTTCTATATCACGTCCATTTTCAATTCTTGGTCGTTGAGATTCATGTCAATTCTGGTTAATATTTAGGTATAGATATTTCCTCTGTTTTTTCTCCTTTTCAAAAAAATGAAATGATTGAAGTCTTTTTATTTGGAATCGTGTTAGGTCTAATTCCTATTACTTTGGCTGGATTATTCGTAACTGCATATTTACAATACAGACGGGGTGATCAGTTGGACCTTTGATTAATTAGGCATTTCTTTTTTTTTTTTGACTGACCCTCTTTCTTTAATCTCCAGAAGGTCAAGATCGATGCTATGCAAGTGATTGAAGCTATTTCAGTCAAATTCGTCTACGAAGAAAAAATCACGCTCTGTAGGATTTGAACCTACGACATCGGGTTTTGGAGACCCACGTTCTACCGAACTGAACTAAGAGCGCTTTCTTATCAGAATAGAAAAGACTGTAAAGAAAAAAAGAACAGGATTCCGTTTCGAACCCCAATCCATTTGATTTTGAATGATTCCGTGCAATTAGAATCGATTGAGATCGATTCCTCGTTACTGCTCCTTTGAGCAGTAATAGGTAGGGATGACAGGATTTGAACCCGTGACATTTTGTACCCAAAACAAACGCGCTACCAAGCTGCGCCACATCCCTTGAATTGTTCTATAGTGTCATTGTAGAGAATTCCCGTCTTAGTTTCCACACGCCTATTTCCTCCATCGAGAAACACAACCCTTCTACCTATTTCGTCTTTTTTGTCCCATTTCACTTATAATAAAAAGAAAACCTTATGGATCGTTGTACATTTCAATTTGAATTAGGGATTGCATGTACAACTCGAATCTAAGTGGTCCTTAACCGCATATGCATCGTCTTTATGTATTTAAATAAATAAAAAAGGAGGTTTTTCAATGCGAGATCTAAAAACATATCTCTCCGTGGCTCCAGTACTAAGTACGCTATGGTTCGGGGCTTTAGCAGGTCTATTGATAGAGATTAATCGTTTTTTCCCGGATGCGTTAACATTCCCCTTTTTTTCATTCTAGTTATTGCCATCGGAAAGAATGAAGAAGATTAGAGATACAATCAAATATCTGTGACCAATCCCCCTCCCTTTTCTCTTTTTTCCCTTTTTTTTCTTATTTCTAGAATAAGGGACGAAAGAGAAAGTAGAAAAAGGAATTCAACGTTTGCAAGATTCGGGTTCAAGTTCGAATGAAATGAATATTAATGGGGATAGAATAGGAAATGTGGTCTAGGGCAAGAATACAATGAAATACTTTTTCGGGGTGAACTAGAGTTTCGAAATCATTGTCTTACTTATTCTTTTTATTTTCTATGTCTTTGCTTTGATTTCTTATTACTTTCTTTTTATTGATTTTGATCTTTTAGAGTTCGATTTCAAATTAGTAACTTCTATTTTTCCCTTCCTTTCTTTTTCTTCGTTTCGAATCAAAGTAGAAGAGCTGAGTAAATCAAAAAAAAATCAAAGGGGGATTCATGGGCAAGAGGAAAGATGCGCGAGTAACGGTGATTTTGGAATGTAACGGTTGTGTCCGAAACGATTTTAAGAAGGTATCAACAGGCATTTCCAGATATATTACTCAAAAGAACCGGCACAATACGCCCAGTCAATTAGAATTGAGAAAATTCTGTCCTTATTGTTACAAACATATGATTCATAGGGAAATAAAGAAATAGATAAAATCTTAGTCTTGAAATCTTAACCTTGAAAGAGGAAAAATAACATTATATAGAAATATAGAACAAACATAGAGCATATTAAAATGAAAATCCAAATAGAACGTCAAAAAGAATCCTATTGTGGATTAAAATGACAATTTCAAAGTAGGATTTTCGGGATAAGAAATAAACTAAACAAACAAACCATGGATAAATCCAAGCGACCCTTTCTTAAATCCAAGCGGTCTTTTCGTAGGCGTTTGCCCCCGATTCAATCGGGGGATCGAATTGATTATAGAAACATGAATTTAATTAGTCGATTTATTAGTGAGCAAGGAAAAATATTATCTAGACGAGTGAATAGATTGACCTTGAAACAACAACGATTAATTACTATTGCTATAAAACAAGCCCGTATTTTATCTTTGTTACCTTTTCTTAATAATGAGAAACAATTCGAAATAACCGCATCGACTGCTAGAACTGCCGGTCTTAGAACTAGAAATAAATAGGCTTATTCTTTGTTCAGTTGAATCAGAATTCCAACCCGAACTCAAACAAGAATTGGTTTTTTGTTCGACATAAATCCGAGAAGCCAGATTTTATTATCTGGTTGTCATAAGAAAAAAGATTTTTTTATTGAATTTATAACGTGTTTATTCGTTTTGACGACTTTAGACTATTTTCTCGTATTAATTTCGACTTCATCTTCCCGGAGTTCATTCTCCGGGGAATTCCATTTAAATTATTCTGGTGTATTCTTTACAATCTACTTCTTTTCTGATTTCGGTAGAAATCATATACAGACAATCTCTATTTGATATAGCTATTTGGGCTAGTATTTTACGATTAAGAAGCAACTGTCTCTTGTATAGATCATGTATGAATTTACTATAACTATAGGATACTCCTCTTTCTCGAATTACTGCGTTTATCCGAGTGATCCACAAACGACGAAAATTCCTTTTTTGCTTATCCCTATCCCGATGAGCCGAAACCAAAGCTCTTATTTTCTGTTGAGTAATAGTTCGAGTCAATCTTGAATGAGCCCCTCGAAAGCTTGAGGCAAATAAACGAATTTTTGTTCTACGTCTCCGGGCTATATATCCGCGTTTAATTCTGGTCATTGAATAAATAAAACTTTGACAAATAACTAATTGATTTCTTTTCTTTCAGTTATTATTTTCCACGCCTTGATCTATTAATAACCAAACAGATTTTTCCAATGTATAAAATCAAAATTCCAAGGGCTTTGGCTCCTCTAACCTTCCTGACCACGATTTTTTAGCTATTTGACTGGGAAATACGAATGAAATTAGGAACTTTCCTTAAAAAAGAAGTCAAAAAATGGATAAAGAAATAGTGGGTTTCATCGTTTCTATGGTTACTTCTTAAACGGTGAGGTCTTCTCTATACACCGGAGCCTTTCCTTTATTTAATCAATTTTATTGGTAACTTGTATAGTTCAACCGCACTCTTTGGCTCTACCCATGAATTATCCAGTAACAGGTCTTTCACAACCAGACCCATCTATCCAGTAACGGTATTTAATTATGAGAGTTAGCTGGGATAGCTGACCCTTGTAGTCCGTTCTTGACCGGGCGAAAACAGCATTTTGATCTTTTTTTTGAATTTCAATAAGATTTCCTCCGCTTAATGGATAACCGTTTGCTATCAATGGAGAATTGCTTCTCGTCTGAAATCTGAAATTCAGGTGTTGGGTTTGCACCAACGGAAACCATAAACTTTAGACACAATCGAGGGATCAATTTGCTTATTTTTAGATAGTGAATGGGATTCCTTTATCCATTCTATGCTATTTACTAGTACTGATCATTCATACCGTAAATTGGTTTTCTTCCTTTTTTGCGCCAGCTCATCATTGAAACGAGTCGCACATACACCCTAGTACATGTTCCTCGACGCTGAGGACATCCCCTCAGAGCGGGGGATTTCGTGAGATTTCGAATCGGCTGTCTTGTATTTCTAATAAGTTGTTTAATAGTTGGCATGTTGAATCATATACATAATGGGGCAGGTTTAGATTGATCCTAACCAGATGATTATGAATTATTTCTATTTAATAGAATAGTAAACTCGGAGATAAAATCTCAAATCACGGATTTTCAAAAAATCCATTTTTTTGTTATTGAACTGCTACAAGATCAACAATTCCATAAGCTCGGGCTTCTGTTGCTGACATAAAAACGTCTCTTTCCATGTCTTCAGATACAACCCATAATGGTTTGCCCGTTCTTTGCACATAAACATTTGTGATGGTTTCGCGTAGTTTCAACAGTTCTTCCGCTTCCAGGATAAATTCTCCCGTTTGGGCCTCATAAAAAGAACTAGCAGGTTGATGGATCATTACCCTGATGATAGAAGGGTTGGCCATCTGGTGTGGTAAAACGAACAGAAAAGAAAGATAAAGAATAATAGTAAAAAAGATAGAACAGAACAACCGTACAGGCATCATCTTTTGTGCATTGCATACGGCTCTACAATCAAATTGACCCTTATCCACTTATCAAGAAAAAAGTGTATCAGCGCTAGATAATTAAATGATCAAAATGCCACCCTTACTTTCGGAGGGGTTAAAAAATACTATGATGGCTCCGTTGCTTTCTATTTGAAATTCGAAAATGGATTTTTTTATCTTTTGATTCAGCAATCCCAAAGTTTCTTTTTAATCTAACCAATAACAAAAAGGGAAAAAGATTGTTTTTTTCGCACCCTTTTTTATAACATAAATATTGTTAAGAGCCCTTCGGTGTGAAAACAAAAAGGTTTGTAACGCTGGATTGGCTTCCCCTACTTCCCCTAAGAGAAAATGAGAAATACCTTTTATTTCATACTAATCTCTCGATACATAATTGAATCTTTTGAAAAAAGAACAATACAAAAATTTTTCATATCGAATTCGAAGTGCCATGCTATTATTACTTAATATTCATATGGCGAAGGCATAGTTTTCTTTTTTCTCTCAAATAAAAAAACCTCATTGGCGCCAAGCGTGAGGGAATGCTAAACGTTTGGTAATTGCTCCTCCAACCAGGAGAAAAGATCCCATTGACGCGGCTAATCCCATGCATATTGTATGGACCTCTGGTCGCACAAACTGCATAGTATCGTAAATAGCTAATCCAGATATTACCCAGCCGCCAGGAGAGTTTATAAACAAATAGAAATCTTTGGCAGCATCCTCAAGACTGAAATATACCATAAGACCAATAAGTTGATTTGAGATCTCGCTATCAACTTCTTGGCCTAAAAAAAGTAATCTTTCTTGATAAAGTCGGTTGAGTGGGGGCAAATTGTATCCCCTAGGAACCGTACATGCACCTTTTGATGCATACGGTTCAAAAAAATCTCGAAAAAAGAATCAATGTATAGATTCCAGCCCACCTTTCCTTTTTTTTATTCTTTTTAATAGTAGTTTTTTCAAACTTTTAATGAAAGGCTTTTCTTAAATTTTTCAATAACGACGGGTTTTTACTTATTTTCTTTTTTTTTTTTAGAATAGAAAAAAGTCAATAAACTTATCGAATTAACTTCTCGTTGATGTATTGTTTCATCGAGATTCAATCGAAATCACGATGGTGTTTTCTTGTTCCTGAATGGGCCTATTTCATCTTTTTAGGTTTATGCTCTACTCCGGATAAGGATCTGCCCGATTTTGATTTGCACATATAGGACAAATCTTCTCATCACCATTTCTTTTTGTTATGACTTTCGAAATAACAAACAAGAATCATTTATCATAGACATTCATATTTATACATATTTATATAAATATGTAATATATTTATTTTTTATTTTTCTATAAACTATAAAATTGGGTTTTTTCTAAACGGAGCCTGGATACTTCATTTTTTTAATCCAACAAAAGCCAACCATAAATCATTCTAATTAATACTAGAACTATGAATTCCCCCAAACAATGCATCTAATTCCACTTCACACTCCAATTTTTGGATGATTCAATTTCTCTGTTTGGGGTGAAACGGAGGATATCTCAATCGGGGAAGAGAACGGGGAAATCCCATATGACCCAGTATATTTGACAAGTCGCACTATATGTCAACCCAAGATGCATCGGCATCTCCAGGAATTCGGAGAGGCACTTTTGGAACACCAATAGGCATGAATTGAAAGAAAAAAGAACTAAATACTCTATTTCACTTTGATGTGGAAACGTATATGGTTTTATTAACTCCATTTGAATTTTCGAATATTGTCTTTATCGTATTTATTTTATCCATAGATTCGAAAAATTCAGAAAGAAAGGCAAAACCAAGAAAGGAAATTTTTTATGAATAGGTTCTCCTAATGAAAAAATCCTAAATTAAGGATGGATGCATTTACTCATGGAAAATGGCATCAATCTCCCATTGCGTATTGGTACTTATCGAGTATAGAATAAATCTGCTTCTCATTGTTCCTACGAACAGAATAGAATAAATATTAAATTACCCCTTGTTAGGAAATGAACAAGTGGAGTCTATAGGATAATCATAGTATTATAGTCTTTGTCAATGCAATAAAGTTACGTGGTGTCTATTTTTCTTTGAGAAAGGGGTATTTTCCATGGGTTTGCCTTGGTATCGTGTTCATACCGTTGTATTGAATGATCCCGGCCGGCTGATTTCTGTTCATATAATGCATACAGCTTTGGTTGCTGGTTGGGCGGGCTCGATGGCTCTGTATGAATTAGCAGTTTTTGATCCCTCTGATCCTGTTCTTGATCCAATGTGGAGACAGGGTATGTTCGTTATACCCTTCATGACTCGCTTAGGAATAACCAATTCATGGGGAGGTTGGAGTATCACTGGAGGTACTGTAACAAATCCGGGGATTTGGAGTTACGAAGGTGTAGCTGGAGCACATATTGTGTTTTCTGGTTTATGCTTTTTGGCAGCTATCTGGCATTGGGTCTATTGGGATCTAGAGATTTTTTGTGATGAACGTACAGGAAAACCTTCTTTGGATTTGCCTAAGATCTTTGGAATTCATTTATTTCTATCCGGGGTGGCTTGCTTTGGTTTTGGTGCATTTCATGTAACAGGCTTGTACGGTCCCGGAATATGGGTGTCCGATCCTTATGGACTAACGGGAAAAGTACAACCTGTAAATCCGTCGTGGGGCGTGGAAGGTTTTGACCCTTTTGTTCCGGGAGGAATAGCTTCTCATCATATTGCAGCAGGTACATTGGGCATATTAGCGGGTCTATTCCATCTCAGCGTTCGACCGCCACAACGTC